CATTGATGTCCAATAGCTTTGATAGTAATGGCTGGATCTACTACTACCTCGTCCATTGAGTATAAGAGAGCAAATGATGGTATAGCAATGAACATCGGGATGATACTAGGAAATATGGTCCGAAGAATCTCGATAGTAGTTCCATGAACAATCCTTTGCGGGATTGGATTCTTTTGATAGTGGAAATGCCATAAAGCACGAACCAAGATCCGTAATACGAAAACCAAAATCAGAATGAGGAAGAAAAAGATATCGTGATGTAAATCTATTATTCCTTGCATCATAGGTGTTGCTGCGTCTTGAAATCCTAATTGCCATGGTTCCGCTGCATCACAAGCAGCAATTGTGAGGAATAACCATTCTAGAACAATCATTTGGTTTGTTTCATTCTTTTTTTGTTCTGCTCCCTCCAAAAAAAAGGGGAGACTTCATTTTCACTGTACAACTAGTGAAAAACTATAGTTTTCTTTTTTTGGTTGTTGACCAACGGAAAGCATGGGAGTAGAAAGGCATTCCTTTCCTGGGGTGGGGCATTTTTAAGTAAAGACTGACTACAATTAAATCACGGCACACTGGCTATATATCTGTTTTCAGTCTCAATCAAAGACAGAGCATTTTCGATCTTAGCCGATCTAAGGTTGACCGTCTCCCCGGCCCCCTTTCGGTGCACTATTGGAGAGCTCACTACCGCTTTCTCAATCGAAAAATGAAACTGTCAAGATTAGCCTACTGCGATTCTTATCTATGTAATTTCCTGATTTCTTTTCGTTGAAGTGTAGTGCAACTATCTGGGGTTTTTCTCTTCCGAAGACGAATCTCCTTCACTCACGGAACAAAAAAAAATCTCAACGAATTAATAACGCTAACAATCAAGCAATGGCTTCCTTTTCTTACATTCCACTGGGGTACCTTCTTTCTTTGCTTTGAGGAATGTGTTTCGCTCTTCTCTTATTCAATTTCTTACGCGGAAGACTGGTTAATTTCCGAATTTGCTTTGAGATCATTAGGTTTCAGTTAGTCCGTTCCTGTCCAATCTCAGTTGTTTATGGTTGAATAAGGGGCGCCAAAATCAACTATTTCGTTTGAGGGGTCAGAAAGCCCGTGTTTTTCGTCAACGTAATAAAACAAATGGCCAACCATAAAAGGGTTTAACTCGACCAAAGGGGAATCCGGCTGAGAACTCGTAATCTGGCCAAGGCTTTTTCGTCAACGTAATGTGTAATGTAAGAAAATGGTATCAAAACAACCAGAAAATGGTAAGAAAAAGGCTCGCACAACGAACAAATCCGCGTAGGACGGGCCAAGCAAGAAGGAAAGCACAGGTTTAGGGCTCAATCTAAGCAAGCGGGCTGAATCCAACCCAGAATATGGAAGATTGCACAGAAGCACCCCCAATCCCCATACGAATGGGAGGAGGCCTAAGCCTTTTAACCAACATATCTTTCTCTTGCTCACGAATGCCGCCAATAGAATATTTTGTTGGCTTGAGAATAGTTAAAATGTTAAAGCGGTTAAACAAAAGCCCTAAAGAATCAGTCTAATGGTGGGACTAAGCCATGACTTTAATAGATTGGAATAGACCTCAGGAATAGCCAACTAATGAAAGAAGAAGTGATGCGCTAACTAACAAGTGAGTTCAGCAATGAACGAAGGATTCATGAACTACTTTGACCACTGAGAATCCGACAAAAGGGAGGGGAAGAAGTGAGTGCGAACGAACGATGAACTAACAAACCAACGCAACGCGTAAGGAGGCTGAGAAGAACTACTCGTAGGCCAAACCAACGTAAGCGAAAGTAGGGAATAGTTTTTCTCAAGGGAGATGGGAGAAAGGATTGGAATAGGCCAACGGAGACTTTGATTGATGAGGACTACGGTCCGGCGAGAACACTTCTTATGGGTGACCTTTTATTTTATATAAAGAATATTCACTCAGGAATGACATAAGTATAGTTTCCCCATTTTCCCGTTTACCTTTCTCTCTACCCGGGAGGTTATCCCCGTTGAGTAGGTCTCTAAAAGTCATTCTTTGAGGTCAGTTGCTTCCCCTGCTTTTTGTTCCTTGCTTCAGGAAAGCAGATAATTAAGAAGTGAATTAGCTCATCTCAACTTAGGTTCAGGGGAATGAGGGGCAAGTAAACTTGTTAAAGTATGAAATTGACGCCTTTTAACTGGTAGTCCTCGACTCAATCCAAACCAAAAGGGGAAGTCGGCTAACTCAGAGAAACCGGCCAAAAAGAAAAAGAAAGGAAGTAGGGTACTGAAATTCCGGCCAAAGGCGAAGTCGTAATAGTCAATCTAACCTGTAAGCGGAGCGGTAGAAGGGAAGTGAGAATCCTCAAACTAACCAGCCAAGGCGGAATAGTCCGATCGAACCCCGAGAATGAAGTCCTTTGTCTGGTAAGAAGTTGTTACTGAATATCTGTCCTTACTTGAACAAGTATGGAAGGTTCTCTCATAGCCCGAGATGTACTAAAGGGATAGGAGAAACCAACCAAAGCAGAAGAAGGGAAGAGGGACAGTTAACAGTGGAATTAGCCACTCTTTGAAGAAAGAGGAACGGAACAGACTAGCTTGACTCACTCAACAATAGGAAAGGAACGAAGTGGGGGGAGACAAGAAAGAGAGGAAAAAGGAGTAAGTGAGTTCAGAAAATAAGGGAGAAGGGTAGTTTGATTCCTAGTTAGGTTTCCGGCTCGGTACTGAATTCGTTTTCTTTAAGAGTGAGTAGGTAAGGTCCAGTTGTTCGGGTTCAGATAACTAGTACGGGTCCCAACGGTTACTTTACGGAGAGAATAGAAGCTCGCTAGCGCTCTTTCTTTTTAAATAAATAAAGTGAGGGAGGATACTAGCTTTCTAGAAAAAGGAAGATGGTTGAAAGGGTCCCAACGAAGACTTCCGATCGGTAGGATACCTTTTATACGAAAGAATCATCTTTTATGAAACTCATCTATCTCGGCTAGTCAATTGATTAAAGAGGGTTCCGTTCCTCAAAGAAAGAAGAGTCCTGTATGAAACAAGCAAAGTGAAGGGAAGGAAACAAAGCATGATTGTACGCCTTCGATTGAGAGTTATCACCTTCTCTCCTCTTTTTCACCGGCCAAAAACCCTCCTTCCGGGTGGGCAGAAACCAATTCCTCCTACCTTTTCGCCAGAAAGCCAACTCACGCTTTCCACTCAGTCTGAGTCACCTGATCTAACTCAGTCTTAGCCAGAAACCCCTCCTGCCTTTTCCTAGGCATAAACCAATGCTTTCCTCCTTTTCGCCAGAAACCCCTCTTTCAGCCTGAAACCAATGTAGGATGGGATAGTCACACTCAAAAAGCAGTGAAAGCGTAGAACTAGAACGAAATAGGCAAACAATCAAGTCAGCCAACGGGTGAATCCCTTTCCTTACACAAGAAACTACCATTGAGAAAAAGACAGTAATTTGGTTTCAGTTAGTCGGTGTAATTCGGTTTCAGTTGAAAAAACAGTTAGTCGGATAAGATTTAGAAGTAGACGAAAGAATACTACTCTAGTATAAAGCCAGTTCCTTTCCTGATGTTGAGCTAGCTACGTCTCCTTAGTTTAAGGTTCCGTTCCCCAGTTCATGAATAGGGCTAGTTCCCTAATCGAGTTATTTGATTGAGGAAACCCCGTCTTTAGAGTCAGTATGAGCCCCTCTATCTGTTCATCTCTTTTACAGAGTCAAGCTAGTCCTTTCCTTCCCCCTTCCTTATAGGAGTAATCTTTCCCCATTCCTACAAATTAGTGTATGATTCCTAACTTAAATAAGTAAGAGAGGCTAAGGTTGAATGCCCCAACGGTTCAGGTAATGAGTATAACCTTTTTAAAGAAAGAAGTTTAGTCCTTGTAGTAAATGTTCCGGTTGACCAACCAAACCTCATCCCCTCGGGAATAATAAAGATTCTACTTTTCATTTACCGAGATGACTGAAGAAAGAATCCACTTTTCGCTTATGTAACTCGGGAATGTGACACTTTCCCTTTTGAGGAAAGCCCAGCCAACCTTCTTTTGAGTAATGAAAGAAGAAGATTGTAAAGACCCCCTCACCAGGTAACGAGTAACGAGTTGAAAAAAAAAACAAAGGAAAGGTTTTGTTGATAGCACTGCCATTCACCTTGCAGAACCCGAAGACTGTCCTTTTTCCCCCTTGCTAAAGCCCTTCTTCTTGCGGCGAGGGAAAGCGCATATCGCACCCTTACCCTTAGCTTAGGAAATCTTCCTTTGTATCTCGTTCTCCTGTTGGTGGAGTGATTATTAAAAATAGTTTTCACTCACGTTTTGAGTAAGGGGAAAGAAAAGGGTTTCACCCACGCTGAGGAAAGAAAGAGCCCTAGCGGAAGTCGGGAGAAGAAAACTAGTACTTTTCGGCGAGCGAGGAAGATCACATTTAGATGAAGAAGGAAGAAAAAACCTACGTATCCTTTCACCTGTTCCTGAATCACCTATTCATTGAGCTCAGTTCTTTGAAGCTTAATCACCTTTTCTCGTTTAAGAAAGAATATCATTTCCGTGACCAATCTCAGTAGTTTTCAACTGAATCTCCTTCTCAACGTGGGGGAGATAAGCCTGTCTTCGCTCGGAATAGACTTCACGATTAGCCAACTAAAGAAAGAATCGTTGAACGAATAACGGATGAGTTCTGAAACGAACGGTTAAGGGACTTTACTCAACAAGAGTAAAGGGACGGACTAGTTCTTTTTTCTGTAAAAGATGGAATCCGTCTCGACCGAACAAGCAAGGCCCTTAGACGAGTGAAAGTAGGCTTTATAGGTGGGCGCTAACGCGTCAAAGCCTATAGCTAACGCTATGGAGTTTGATTGCTGAGAGGAGAAGAGAAAGCCTTTTTTTCTTTATTCATAGGTGACGGAGTTTCAAGCAGCTTTACCGGACGAGGGGTAGGCGCTTTCTAAGCAACTCCCCCACCCCCAATTGATCAAGGGACAAGAACGATCGATCAAAACAGAACCCAACAAACTGCCCCGGGAATAGTTGAAAAAGAGAAAAAGTACAAGATCCGAGGTTGAAGGATCCAAGTCCCAAGGCACGGGAGGAGTGAATTTCCGAAGAACCGATGGCATTGAAGATGACGTAGCTTAACGTCAATGGAAGAATTAGCTCAAGCCAATGTACCGGTATAGGGGCCTTTAGGCCTATCGAACATAGGAGCGGGGGAGGGGCCGTATGGACACTCTACGAAGGAAGTAGCATGGGTCAAGTCCTCCGCACGCCCTTGTGCCAGCGTAGAGCAGAACAATTGAATTTTAAAGGTTAGCAGTTGTTAGGCAAGCAGTGGCTATAGGGATCGTTCCAAGCCTTGATATAGGAGATTGCCCGATCTTTCTATCTTTCTTTTTCACAGTTCAATCACAATGATTGACTGGGTGGAAAGGAATCTTCTCTTGCTCAAAGCTAAAGCTAGTATGAATAGCTTGGACTCTTCCCTCCCGATTGCTTCTTCTGCCGTCAACTCAGGTAGCTCAAGCAGAAGCAGAATCCACCTTTGGGCTAGCTCGGCTAGCACGGTCCTTCGCGATTAGCCCCAGACAGAGTCTTGAAACTAAGTTCTTCAACCCGTCGTTGACTTTTTTCCTTGGTCTTTGTTTTCCCACTACCTCCAGCTAACTGCTTGAAAGAAAGCTCTTTTTTTTTCTCCTTTCTCTGGCTCGATCCTGAAAGTTGAGTGGCGTGAAAGCTACCCTTGATTCTTTCTTGCTTGCAGAGGTGAGGGTGAGATCCGGGGATCTATCATAAAACTATGCATTTTTTCTGTTCTACGTCATTGATCTGACATGTGACAGAGGGGAACCAGGGTTCATGTTCTCGCAAAGAAAGTCCTAGTCTTTCTCTCTTCTTTTCCTTCCCTTCTTCAATGATAGACAGGAGATGCGGTTATCAATCAAACATTACAGGGGGTAACTCCTCTCATGCCGTGATGGGCAAGTCCAGCGATTGTCTAATAGAGATAGATCGTCAAATATAGTATCTAAGATCAAGAGACATGGAATAGAAGTTCAAGGTGGAGAATTTTATATCTAATGGCTGCTTTTAGACCGCCTTTTTTTCTATTTATTATGTAGTAAACGAGTCTTACCACTCAGCTCTTCCACCTTGCTTTCCTGATTCCGATTAGATAGTGGATGAGAGCTTCTGTGATCCCCGATTCCATTACCGTCTTCTCTAGTGGGACTTCGTCTCACTCAGAAGGGATAGATCGAATCTAAGGGAATACCTCCACTTGCTCTTTTGGTTGCTTCTTTAATAAGAAAGTCAGACATCAAGATCAAGCTTTGATTTCCCGTTGCTTTCTTTGATGATTTCAGGGCAATTCAAGTATCTGTATACTCTATCGCATACGTACTGGGGCATTCACCTCTCCCTACCCCAAAACCTGAAGTGGTCGAGTGGAATTGAATTCCGCCCCCGGCTAGCCTAGATAGTGGTCCCTTTGATCGCTAATCCAGTCTCTACTGGTCTGGCTACTAAAGAAATAGTGTAGATAGTGGCCTTTTGCTCCATCCCCTAGACGGCGAAGCTGCTCCGCTCCTCTGGCTGTCCTTCATAGTCAATCAATTCAGCCGAAAAGACTGACCTCAAGAAAGAATGTTCGAAAAAGAGGTAGACTTCTTCCCCAACTCTCCCTCTTGGGCAAAAAGCGTTCGTTCTCTCCTCTAGCGGTGGTGGAGTTTCTTTCCGCTGCCCTTTCTTCTTTGTCAATTCAATCCGGAATCAATCTTCAAATAACAGATGCCCGACCTGACAGTATGCGAACATACGTCGAGCTGGCTGGATGTAGAGAGGCCTGCAACTGACACTGGCAAGGAAAGAAGTAAACTACTAGATTAGATCTTATTGCAAGGCTAGGCGAAACCCTATTTGAAGTTGGAAGACTGGGAGAAGTTATTTTCTTAGGACTGGTAGGGAATTTCAATATCAGGTTCAGGCTTTCCTCAAACTCAGTTTTGAGCTAGCGGGAAATCTTTCCTCTTTTCTTTTGACTTACTGAGAGATTAGCTATGGCTTACTTTAGGCCTTAGAAAAGGGCTTAACAAGAGATTAGTAGCCTCCCAAGAATCAAATAGAGAAGGACGGACTGGCTCGCAAGAGAGAAGGAATGAAACGGGGGGGAATGCCTTAGAAGGGGCAGGTATAAGGAAAGGAACTCAAATTTCCACTGACTCACATGGAAAAGCAGGGGGACGTCATGCCCTTAGACTCGAAATATATTAACTTCCTAAAAAAAGCACACTCTCTTAGAGGCATTCCAAAAAGGGCTGGCCGGGCCCATATTTTATAGTATCCATTGAAAGCTCTCCTATTAAAATTAAAGTAAGCAAATCAATTCCCTGAAGTTAAACGAATTCTCTTTTTAAAATGGAAAGATCTTACCCGCTCTCCTAAGGTACACGAAGTTACTGGCCTATATTGAAAACTTGCTTGCTCACAGGATGGATGGCTTCTTCGCCTACCGCATCAAGCTAAGAAGAAAGAAGAGGAAATCCAGCTGACAATCAATAATAGCTTCCAATCGCAGAATAAAGCTTCCCCAAAGCAAAGCCAAGCAGGTAAGCAAGCCAGTGTAAGTCCCCTTCCCAGGGGGTAATATGCCAGTATCAGTCCCTTTTACAGTATTTTCTCCAGTGCTATCATATTTCCAGCCACCTATTTATTAGACGCATATCTCTTCCAGCCAGTTTCCTTGCAGCCAGTTGGACTTTCTTTCCTTCTCCTTTCCTGCCACAGTTTCCCTCTTGCTAAGAAAAAGTGCTTTCCACTCCCCCTTGTTAAGCCCTTGCTTGTGTAATCCAGTATCAAGTAAGCCTTTACCGAAGTCCCTCTCTCTTATTATGGTACAGTAACTGCGTCCCTTACTTAGGCTAGTAGGGATTTTTTTAAAGCAAGGGATAGAGCTTTTTTGGATAGCCGGCGGGATATTCAAAGTTAAGAATAGAATAGGACTGAATCTTACCTGTGATATTTATTCTTTTATTACTTGTAAAATATTTTCTACAGCCCTAGGAGAATTTCCTGCCGAGGGCTTCTATTTCTATTGGGAAGACTACTTTAATTTCTTCCCCTTTTTTCTTCCTCTGCTTTCTGGACCTGAAGTAATTCTTGCGAGTGGAAAATGTTTTGCTTTGGGAGTGCTGCTATTCCCTTTCCCTCCTTCGTCAGTCGAGTGGTTAGGTGAAAGGAAAAGTCTTACTCTTATAAGACGGAGAGGGCGTACTTCTTGTTCATACGAGTTAAAACATCCCTATCGGTCTTCGTAATTGATTCCCTTCCCCCTGTAAGGCATTCCCAGTTCCCTTCCAGTAATTTCCATCTTAATAGAATCCTAAGAGGGTAAGAGGGCAAAGCAGCTCCTCTTCAAGCGCAAGTAAAATCCAGTGATAACGCCATGCATTTCTAGGCCTAAGCCCTGTAATGTTGATCCAATCCAGTTCTATTGCTAAGCCCAAGGAAAGCCCTGCCTTAAGATAATCCCTTATACCTGGGAGTTCTCTTCCATCCAGTCCAATAGGGGAGGGCTATATCTTTTTGCTAAACGATAAACGATAGGGCTATATATTTCCATAGTAAGGTAAGCGCATTAAGTTGACAGCAAACAAGGGACAATCCATCCACTCCATCCCGTGGGAGAGTTCTCTTACAGCCATTTTTAGCCAGTGCCCTTGTACCAGCATTCGTACCAGTAGTTGCATTTCCACCAGTCCATCCTGTCCTTATCGCTACCCGCGAGCCAGTTGGAGTAGATAGCCCCAAGTAGTTGTCTAAGTCCCATGGTAATCCCTTTATTAAGCCATTGCTAATCCATTTTTTAAGGGTTAGAGGGATGGGATTTTGATAGCTAAGTTTAGTGCTTTTCTTTCCTGTCCTGCTTTATTACCTGGACGAGTTCCCGCCTAAATCTTATTTCCAGTTAATAATATATATATATATAATAGCAATAGGCAATATGCAATATTCCTTACTCTATCTAGCCAGTCTTGTAGTATTATCTACCATATTTCCAATAAGTTTCTACCAGTTTTCCCAATACCAGTAGTAATAGAGAGTTTCTCACCTGGGCTTATCAGAGTGTGAGACTAGCCCTTGGATTCGTTCTGCCTGTAATTCTATATCCCTTCGTTCTGCTTTCTCTCCTCTATCTCTTCCATCCCTTGTCAAGCCTTTGTGTAAGTGTTAGAGGGTTAAGTGAGCAAGACAGTGATAAAGAAAGTGCTTTGATCCTGTGAGCAATCTAAGCCCCTTAGTAATCCCTCATTAAAAAGAATTTCCCCCCTTATCCTTATCAGTCGAGTATTCATTCGAACCCTCTTCGCTTCACCATGTTCATTCCCTTTCTCACTGACTAGCTTTTCAGGAAATTTTTTGGACCTGAACCGGCTTAAAATGAATCTAGCTTTCATTTGAGGAAAGAAAAAGAAAGAGTCCCGCCTTCTGGCCTGCTCTAGACCTTTACCCTTGTCTGAAAGATCCCACCGCTTGCTTATTTGCTTGCCCCATTTCAATACTTCTGCTTGAAAATTTACCTTAAGAATTTACCTAGCCTGGAGATCGAAGGGATGATAGGAAAGAAAGCGCTGTAAGATCGGTAGCTCGATAAGGGGATTATAGAAGACTGGGCCAGCACTCACCTTATTTAAACTATTAAGAACTTGAAGTTAGATAGGGTAAGAGAATAAAGCATATTCAATAGGGGCAGAAAGCGTAGTCCCTCCATTCTATATAGGTATAAGGTATTCCAGTATTATTCCAAAGCTGCCTATTAGAGTAATCCTAGAACTGCATCGAAAGAAACTCGCCCCACACTTCAACTCAAACTAAAACCTCGGGAAGGGATAAAGGGTTACGACTTAGAGGCAGAAGGATGCGCGCTTTCCTTATCTTACTTACTTGACTTCTCTAACTGCTTTTCTTTCCTTTGAGTAGATGGGGGGGCAGGCTCTGAAGAAGGGTTTACAGAGACAGGGCAACTGCGGAACTCGCCTGGACCTAAAGGCTCCTATATACTGCAGCTAACCTCGTAGGGATCATTACGGTCGTTTGCATCGGCTGGAACTTATTCTCCAGGAAATACACTACTTCCCCCTCATATAGACATTTGCTCGCTTGGCACACTGAAGCTTGAAAGCCTTTTCCCCTTGGACAGCTATTGGAATGATACCAATTGGCACCTTCGCTACTAGTTGAATCAAAGCATTGGTATTGGTATTGGTCCCGTACTGGCTTTCAACCATTTGCCCTTCTTCTTTCGTTGACGTGCAAATCGCTGGTTAAAGATCAACTTCCGAGATCTAAGACTAAAATAGTGCCAGCTAGGGAAAGCCTATCAAGAATGGAAGAGCTTGGGAGAAGGAGAAATAATAAAGTCTGCTATAGCTAAATCCCCAATCGTTATTTTGATGTCAGCCGTCTTTATATGACATTTCACTGCCAGTAGTCAGCTTTCCAGTACCTGTAGGGCTCCTGCCACAAGGATGGCTAAGCTTGCCCCAGGGCAGGAGTGGTATAAGGCAAGAAAGAAAAGTGCCATTTCCACCAACTCTTTACAATAGATTTTTCGCTTCATCAGAGAAGCTGGAGCAGACCGATTAGTACCACAGGAGATTAAAGTACCAAAATAAGACAGATATAAACAGGACCCACAACTCATCGTCTGGTTTTGAAGAGTTCGCTATCTCCGAAGAAGTTGTGTTCTTTCCGTGGATACCTTCATTTTTGAGCTCGTAGGGAGCGAGGGAGCCTAGAAAGCCTTGCCCAGAGAACTCACTTATAGAAGAGCTTAGCTAAAAAGCTGACTTTAAGAAGAAGGGCTCCAACTCTTCTAGCATTTCTTTTCCCGTCCCAGACCACAGAAAGAGAATAGAAAAGGCACGGATCCCCTTTCTTTCCTTTCCCTGAGCCTGAGGCGAGAGCTTGCTTTACCGAGAACTAGGCTTTTGCTTCATCAGATGCTATAGACGAGACCACTTATGTCACTTAATTGTCTGCCTTAGAGGATACACCTTCTGTCTCTGCCGCAGAATCAGATTTTTAAGAGTCTAATACTGATTTAGTTGAGTAGTCTCATCTAAAGTGGACGATTGAGCAACAGAAAGAGGTTCGGCGGTGGAAGAGGTTTGATCATCTCCTGCAGACTCCGCGGCACCAGACGCTTAAGGAAGGCACTCTGGGGAAAGATCTTTCTTACTTGCCGACAGTTACTCTCTAGTTATGTATGGGTCTCCCGCCTTACCTCGACCCAAAAAGGTGGCAACCGGTTCCGGGATAGCGGACTCTCTTTTTCCGTCCTCAGATCCAACTTCAGCGAAGGCAGACTTTTTTTCACTATATGTTTAGGAGATAGCATCCGATCCGGGTTTAGCAACCGTTATTGGACCGACTTGCTTTGTTTAAGCATCCTTTTTTGTATAAATACAGAAAGGAATTCAATACCAGTGCCACTTCCTTCCTATTCGAGGATCCCTTTTCTATTCTCTAGGCCAAGATTGCCGTTTCTTTTCCTTTCCAGGAGAACTTTTCTAGGCGCCGTTCTTGGCTAGGCTAACTCTTAATAGATAGAAAGATAGAACGCAGACGGGTATCAAACTATTAAATACTAGAATTTGTCTCCCGCTAATCTTCATTCGAGTCAAGTCTCTCTTTCTTATTAAAGGAAGCTTAAGATTGGCAGCTTCAGAGCTTCAGAAATGTTATCTAAAGAAGGCGGTATCAATGAATTGAATATGAAAGGGTTGGGACTTCTGAAGGGTACCGCTGCGGGTTCTTCTTTGGCAACGGGTCAAAAAGGGGATCTCGTCTGGTTCCACTACATCAAATACCACAGCACCTGACTCATCAGAAGAGCTTCCGCCACCAATCAAACCAGAATGAAAAATGGATATGTCCCTATGAGCGACTACGCCGATCTTTATATGTTTTGGCCACGCCCGTTTCCGCTCCGAAGAGGAAGGTTTGGATCTTTCAATCTTATGTCGTGAGGGATGTGACCTATGTTAGGTCCATAAGAGACCACAGCTTTTAGTGTTCTATGATTCACCTCCGAATAATGAGTAGGTAGTTCAATCCTTTTGATTCTTCTCTTCATAGTTTTCTTTTTCTGATAGGGGAATGCGGAGCAATAGGTCGAATTACTATATCTATATAAAAAAGAGTTGTAAACTATAGGACTTCTTGTTTGAGTAGGAAGATTTCGGTTTTTCTCGTTCCATAAGAATAGGGATTTGAAAAAATACAAATTCCTCTTCATTCTGTTGTGCTCAGCGAAGGAACTGGCTAAGCATACTTTTTCGGATCCAAACTTCTTTGTTCTTTTCAAGTCTTCTTCTTGCATATAAGAACGCAACTGTTTCAAAAACCGGGATTTTTTTAGTAGTAAGCGGCATCCCCTCTTAGTTTTGATTAGGTGGAAACATTTGATTCTTCTCCACATTCTTACCTGGCGATCAAGGAATTTGCCTCTGATTTTGAATTGAAATTTGCCTCTTTTTTTTTTTAATTTGAATTTGTCTATGATTTTTTCAACTGAGATTTCGATATAGAAAGATCTCCTTATTTCTTCACCGCGGATTCTCGCGTTATTTTCTTGAAAAGATATTATATCACCGTGGGAAAGTTTCAAATGATTAATTTTTACCATTTCATTATTCACACAAACCCTTCGATGACTTATCAGCTGCCTTGCTTGAGGAATAGTTTCACGAAAATGGAGACGAACCGGAATAACGTCCGATCTTGTTTCTGGATTGAGTGGAAAAGGGATATATGAAGCTCGTTCTGTTCCTCTGTGCATCTCTGTGATGGGTAAATCCCCATGAAAAAGGGGCAACTTTCGTGTAGTTTGTGATTGGATGTAACTGTTACGATTTTTTCTCGTATAAATCTTTTTTTTAATGGATCTCTTATTGTTCCTCAATCTTCGGAGAATGCGGCGTTGTATTATTGTAAGTTCTCTGTTCCGAACATTTCCTGAAAGTAGACGACAAGTTTTAAATCTTAATGCGGGCATTTCATATCTCGGTTTTTCAGTCTTTTTCGCCACATCGCGTATAACGGGAATCGAACCCCCTCTGCTGCTAGCGGGCGGATGGAGAATGTTCTACTTCGATCCAGCAACTTGTTAGGAGTAGGTTTTGGCTTGCCCCTTTCTCTAATAATAAGGTATCCAAAGCTCCTTCCTTCTGCTGGTGCGCAGGAGCGCACTTCCGTTTTCCCCTTACTAAAAAAAGGGGGTGTAATGAATAGAGATCTCCCGCCAGCAGTCTTTTCTTCCTATCACTTCACTTCGATCGAGAGATCTGATCTCATCGGACCTCACCGGGCGGGGCGAAGGGGAAGGAAGGGATGGGTGGTCCGGAAACAGCAACGGGGGAGGGCTCGTAGCCCCCCTCTCCCTCTTCCCCACGCCTATTTGTTCTCCCGGCCCCGGAGAGATGCGGAACTTTTTTTTTTTTTGAAGAAAAAGATGAATAGATAGGGCCATGATACATTCCGGAATATTGTAAAGGTAAATAGACTCTTTTCGTTCCCTTTTCGATGCCTGCCTGAGGACCTATGTGAATGTTTTGGAATGGGGATGTTCGCCTTTTCTAACAAATAGACCCACGACACGGCTTCTCGCTTTTCATGAATGTGTCTCCCCCTCTACTTATGTGAGTTTGACCCGCCTTTGACTCTGCTTGCTTCTGACTCCCTATGAGCCGTTTTACGACCTTACTTTTTCGGAGGGTCGGCGGGACATGGGAGCCTCAGCTCATGCATCGGTTTACCGAAATTACCTCTGCTATCCCACTTCCTTCTATTCAAAAAGGCGAGCAGCCCTTAAACAAAAAGGCCCTAAGAGGGCTCTTCTTTATATATTATATAAGCCTTAAAGTAGGTAGCCCCGAAAGCCGAACTCAGCAACTTGTTAGGAGTAGGTTTTGGCTTGCCCCTTTCTATGTTATTACTAAAGCGCTAACGCCCTATCTATAGTAAGGGGCTTTTTCAATAAGGCTCGCGTGGGGGCGCTCACGTTTTTTGGCTCTCTTCGCTCCACTAGCCTTGATTGGCGGATGGAAGTACCAAGGTGCGTCTGGTAGTATCGTATATAAGATCACGGCTTCATTTAGGAGTTTTCTTTCCCTTTGAAGATTTGGTGTATTTGTGGACGCCGCTATGCTAATTTAACCTAGGCTAGGCCATGGGGCGGGTAGCACATGAGGTAAGCGATAGCGAGGATTCCATCCAGCCCCAAGCGTACCTGAGGCTACCTTATTGCGTAGGATCGGCTCGGGGAAAGCTTGTGATCCGGCATAAAACCCCATCAACCAGAGGAAGGAGCTAACCGGCGCTCCTTCTTGGAAGGCCAAGAAACTTGCCATCGAGGTCTGTCGACTGCTCGATGGCTGGTAAATCCGGGTAGCTAGTCCGGACGCTCGCTTCGGTGAGCTCCCTGTCGGTTCCTTCGAGAGGGCCGGATCGCCTGGGACGCGGATTCTTGCTATCCGCCGTGGACTAGCATGTTTCCAAGGTACGACTGGGTCGTTACGCCGTCTGAATCGAAGTGAAGAAGCGATCCCCCTGGTACGACTGCTTGCTACACACCCTGTATTTTGAAGCTCCGGCGATCGGGGAGCTATTCTTTCGGTGCCCGGGGTGGCCCCCTTTCAATAACAGTCAAACCGGAAGAAAGCAGCGCTCGCCGCAAAGCGCAGCTCTCTGGATGTAGATGGAGCCGTTCTCTACCTATGTATAGCCCTGGTAAGAGGGGAAACTATACATCTTTTTCCTTTCGCGCGAGAAAGAAGGACTTTTGGGATCGTGGTTCGGATGTCCAATCACCAGAAATGGGAAGATGGGCCGAAGACGAAACTAAAAAGAACTTTCTCATAGCATAGCACGAATTGGAGAAAAAGAATGTGCGACGCTCTAATTATAGAGCGGCGCTAGAGAGACCGAATTTACCAAAGGTAATGAGGTCTGGACCCTTTGTAGCTTGCTACGCAGGGCCACCATCCGTTGCTGAATCACTACTTGACTTTGCAAAGCTTAAATCTGACGACCTCGAGAAGCTTACAGACCTAGAAGGACGGCCAGGGAAGTCCACAATGAGACCGGTTTCGCAAAGTAGGATAGCATCGGATGGGAACGAAACACTTGCATCAAGGGATGCGCCACCCAGCCAAAAAGAGGATCAACCACTAGCTTCCTAAGGGAGGCCTTTCTGACCTAAGGGGGATCGCGGATTAGGCTGAAATCATGGGGAGAGATTCTGTCCGCCATAAAGGGCGACCTGGCGACTCCCGCATGTGCAGGTAGCCATCCTGACGGGAGTCTGCGGCTGAGATCGACGACTGGTGGGCGGCCGACTGTACTTATATCTCTTACTATATTCCAGGTAGATACCTTCTTATTTTACAGAGACCAACTCCGTAGTCCAAGCCTGCCGTTTGTTCTTAAAATAAATAAAAAATAAATAAATTGACCATACGTAGGTTCTTCTTAATATACCCTTATTTCTCCAGCGATTGCACGGCCTCCAATTAGAACCTAGCGTACTTCTACTTTCTATCTTTCCTTCGATAAAGAGATGACCTTTTGAGGCATCCGTTTTTGATAAGCCTTTATTAACTTAACAGAGGCAGCCGATTCACATAGATTTGAATTAGCTTTTCTTTTTGGGAGTAGTCCTTGGGTCTATAGGCTTTGATGAAGTCTTTTGCCCTGGCGTAGAACAGATGCCTAAAGAAAAGAACCGGATAGTGTCTTGCTCAGCCCGATAGGAAGAGCAGCAGAAAGCGTAGGCCACATAAACTCTGATCATCGTAAACAGCGTAGTCAGAAAAAAAGACAAAGTCTTCTTTTTCTTTCCCATTCTATCAATTAGAAAAGGAAGAGTCAGCTTCTTTTTCCATTTATTGTATTAAAAGGGGCTCGTATCACCAGGGTCCCACTTAGTTTAATAGATAAAAACAAACCTAAGACAAACCTTTCCCGGGGCTTACTCTTTCCTCGAATAAGCTCTAGTGATGTTGCCTCGAGTTTGAGTTCATGCAAAACTTCATTAAAGAATTTCTTCAAGCTGTGGTTTATCTGTTCTGAGTCCACACCGCTTTTTATAGCAAAAAGCATATCATCTGCATACCTTAAATATCGTACGCTCTTTTCCCTTTCCATGAAGGAATTGATTCGAATATCTAGCTGGTGAAGAAAGATGTTCATCATAACAGGGGAAAGTGGGCTGCCCTGAGGTATGCCTTTTTCGTTATTATTTAAATCCCTCCCTTTTTTGTCTACGATTGGAGTTTTTAGGAAAGCTAATATAAGATCAAAGAAGGGTTGATTTTCCTTTCCCAAGTAGGATTGAATTATGTTGATTAGTAGCTCATGATCGATGTTGTCAAAACACCCAACGATATCAGACTTTATTAGTCTATCGACCTGCCCCCACCCCTGAACTTCCAAAAAAAAAGAAATCGGACCCCGACCTTTTCTAAACCCGTGTGAAAAGGAGAAAAAAACGTCGTCAAAGATGATATTCAGTAAATGGGAGAGAGCATCCATCACAATGATATCACCTTTGTTTTGTTGGGCTGCGTAATCGCTCGCAGCTTCCCCGGCTTATTAGGTTTCGGGATCCAAGATCGGTACATCGAGGAAAAGTAAAAAGTAGAGTTCAAGAGTGCCCTTTTCACTTCTTTCAACTTCTCCATGGATATTAGTTCTTTATAAACATAAACGGGCTTTCTTTCCCAAAGACAATCTACTAATTTGACTAACTTCTCTATCAACCGCTTCCTCTTTTGACTCCCTTCTTCTTCTCTGATAAAAGCAAACTCTCCAAATTGTTGACCAAGCAAGGTCACTGAAACAATAACTGAACACTCACTAAAACTCACCGGCCAGATAGTGTCCAATGAAGACCAATCCACAAGCTAGCCTTTCCAATTCTCATTAACTGTTACTTGACTGTTACTAAACGAAACTGAATTCGTTCGGAAAGAGAAAAGCCAGTAGCCAACTTCACAACAGATAGCCTTCTCAGCCGTAGTCCCTATACACTTCCTTCTTACCGCCCCGGTTCTAAGCCAACCCTTACTTATCTATTTATCTGCCGCCCATGCTTTGCCATAGAGTTAGGTAGGCCTCCACAAGCTGCTAAAAGATTTCAGTTTCAAACCAGGAGAGGAGGGAGAAGAGATTTTATTAGGACTGGACTAAAAACTCGTAAAGACCTCATAGGGAAACCTCGTATCCAATCCGCCGATGAACTGGAGCTAGATAGGCTTAAAACTGGACTCCTACCTTAAAAAGCAACCCCAACTGACGGAAAAGGGGAACCGCCTATAAGATAAGGGCAAAAAACTCAAACTTCCACATGGGCAGAGGCGACTACGACCCACCCCTATTGCGGCTACACTGGCTGTAACAGAACTCGGTTGGGAAGACACTATAGATTAGAAGTACATCTTTCCTTTGATTGCTGGAACTTTACACATGCGCGGAACTATACTCGATTAACGTAGGTCTTTGCTTTTTCCCTCATAACTCTCTTTTCCTAAGGTAAGAATGCCTAGACTATCTTTTTACTTTTACTAAGGATATAGGTATGGTTTAAAGTCTATTCACTTTTGGCCTTATACACAGCTCTCTGCAAATAAAAAAATGGAAAGTGGGGATCCCCCTTGCCGTATCCCGAGCTAACTTCTGATAAACCATATGCAGAGGTCGCTTTCCTTGCTGCCAGATGGATTTACCTTCTCTAAGATGTCTACTTTAGAAAAGAAAGATTCTTCCGGGACAACTACTAGATAGCTAGGAACTAGCACTTCAATTGGATCCGTTTAGCTTAGGACAGCTCTTTCAAGGCTTTCAAGGCACTAGCTTTCTCACGGACTGGATCACTTGCCTTTGTCTTTGTCCTCGCAGATACACGAGTAAGACTATACAGTAAAGGGGACAGAAACTACTCATACAGCTCCCAAGAAGGATTAGATGGAGATGGGTTCGAAGGGGAAAGGACGGAAATAGCACAGGCCGGGGGATTCCATTCTGAGAGTGTTAGAACGTATGGAAGAAGAATCCATTTATGCTGTTAGCTATACGGGGGAGGACTATTAAGAGGAGGCCTTAGAAGTTGCTTTCACTAGCAGCGCTTCTTCCTCCAACAACTCATACTAGAGCACCGCTTACTCAAGCAGCTTATTCTGATTTAATTGCTTACACAGGAAACTGTAAGAGCAGATAGGCAAACTAGGGATATTGCCTCAAGCCTAACCCTTTCGGAGCCTCTTTGCACTCACTCCCTTAAGGGTTATTAATTAAGCTGTGCGAGGAAGATGAAAAGTCAATCTATGCCACTAGCTCCAGTCTCACACTGATTAACTTCCTTCAGGAGTTCAGTTCCTAAATAGGAAGATAAGGGACTAGGAGTAGGAGGCACGCACCTATCTTTCTTTTAAAAGTAGCAGTCGTAATAGCAATAGGAGTCGCAGGGGAAGTAGAGGAAGCATCCAATTTTACATTATATGGGGCTTTGGCACGTCGAGGAAGAGAATAAGCTTAAGCTCTTTGCGGGATAAGGGCGGTTAGCAAGAAGGTTTTTGAATCAATAAAGGAAGAATGCGCTCCTATGGAATCAGCTCTTGGGAATAGAAGGGGAATGAAGGCAATTTGCCTTTTATTATTTTATTAAATAGAAGAGGCTAATCGAGATCCTAACTCGAAAGGAATAGGGCATTACATTAAGTAAAAGGATTGGGCAAATAAAGAGGTTCTTAGAGAGCTGGTGGAAGGCTCAAGACAGAAGGAATTTACATATAATAAGAAGGATCTCATGTCATGGTTCTTGTTCAAGAATCGGGATAGATCCCTTTTAAAGCAGTGTCTTATATAAGAGGTGGTTCTACTCTCATATCTCCAGACATAGCGTATCCTATTTCATTTCAAGTTCCCTTAGATGGTGGGGCGATAGATCTTTCTCTTGTATTTAGGACTAACGATATAATTTCATATTCAGGGAGTTCCATTCCAGTGTCCAGCTATGAAATAGCAGTCCTAAGGCCCTCCAGTTCCATTGAGATAGCTACGGGATGAGATAGGTAAATTCTTTGCTAGGTTGGAGTTTTCCTCCATGGAAAAACCTTCTGGTCTCTTTGAGATTTGATATAGAGTTCCCATTGAGTGGGACTGACCCAGAAGAACCACATCTGTCTCAAGCCGACCCGACCTTCTTACATCTCAAATTTGCTTTCCCTAGAATAAAGATCTAGTGCGCCTATCTTGGGAAAGTTCCTTCCTGCTTTGCTTTCTCTGGGAATTTCCGAGTTGGAATTGTAAAATAACTTTTTCAAAGAGAGAGTAGCGAGGAGAAGGCAATCCAACCTTACATTGGTATAAGATCTTGACTATTGGGATAAATTTCATCTTTCTATCCGAAGTTTTAGGGGAAGATAGTTCTTTTATCAACCAATTGCGATTCAATGTGGGAATACCCGGCGAAAGGCGCATCTCTTCCGAAGCTATTGCTTTTTAAGCTGAACTCTGCTATCAGACTTTGATATTCGTAGATCTAAGATTTCCGGGGTAAGGACTGACTTAGGCTTAGTGAATATCTTTGCTTTTCAATAGTACGATCTTCGGCATATGAAGAGATATTTTTTTTTAAGTTTCTTTTCTTAATCATCTGGGAATGAAGAGGATGATAAGTTGACTTCTTTCTTCCCTTCCATTTCATCCTTTTCACTTAGAAGCGATCCACTTTATATATAAATAACACCTGTGCTAATGATTTCTTTCATGCAGTAAACAGGGTCAAGTGAGTGAACAAGACATTTATTTTTCAAGCCAACAGGGAAGACTAACTGAAGGGAGTAATATGCCAGTAGCAGTCCCCATATCTTAAACTATATTCTTCTCTGATATCATAGATCGAGCGAGGGCCTGTCTTTGCTGACTCATATCTAGTATGAGGGTGAGTTGCCACCCATATACTTTTAGGGCTAGCTTCCATTCATCCTAATCTTGTCATTCCCTCTTCTAGCCATGGAGAGTGCCCTGTAAGCCATTCAGGTTCTTCTCTAGGACCAGTTAGAGATTTTCTTTCTCGTTAGATTGGAAGTGAGCAAGCAAGTTTGTTGAAAGAGGGGCAGGATATTCTAGATCTGCTGAAAACCAGGTTATAGGGCTATCTCTTGCCATGGTAGGGGCATTCCCTCTTGTAGCAGTCTCAGTCCCCAATCAAATTCAGTTGCAGAATAAAAAAAAGGTAAGCCTAGCCTGCAGTTTGAGTGTTAAAGGTTGCATGCAGTCCCCGAGGTAACACTTTCTAGATTACCATTATAAGTCCCAGTCTCATTAGTCCCTTACTCTGTCAAGCCATCAGGATCAGAAAAGGAAGAAGGAGGAAAGGAAGCTAGAGATAGCAGATTCTCGGGGGATGAAATTCATTTTGAGTTTAAGTTCTCGTTGCAGCAGTCCCCTTACCAGATGGAGTTGCAGCCTTGGATCTAGGTGCAGTGCTAAGACCTGCTTTGAAAAAAGCAGCTATATTTGAATCTTATGGAGAAGGACTAAACGAGCGTAAGTAGCATACCGGGACTTATAGAACTCTCTTGGATAGCTTTTCCCCTAGCGAACAGCAGAGATTGTGATTCCATCTAAGGGTCTTAAAGAGTTCAAGGTTTATTGCTCTCAAAAAAACCTCTATCTATTGTCCCCGTGTGAGCCATATGAGTAGTCCCTTCCCCTTGTAGGAGGGAAAGTCAAAGGATTCATTCACAGATGCCCTGCCCCTAGAGCCCTACCATGGAAGAAAGATATAGCCCCCCAAGGGAAAACAACCATGTCGTAAGCCCAAGTCAATTCCTCTCTTCGAATTCTCTTTGCTATTTCATCTGAATCCCTATCTTTTTGAATGTCCATAAAATCCTAAGGCTAGCCAGTAGAAAGACCTTTATTTGAGGAAAGCCATCAGGCAAAGGATAGACAAAAAGCTTTGGAAAGTAGTTTCTCAACCTCGAAATATTAGATATATCTTCTATTTTGAATATTAAACGTAGTAATAATAAACTCAAATCTATTTAAAATAGACAGATTTAGAACATCCCTCCGCTTAACAATGGAGTTATAAGAGCCCTCGCCTTTTTTGAAATCCGAGTTATTACATCCATAAAGTCTTAAGTCAGCAAGTAAGAAAGCAGATAAGCTATTTCAACAAGAGAATTCTCTAACGTAAATCTATTTGATCTTTCTTTTACAGCAATCTTTAGGTCTTTTCCAAGACAAGCAATTGAATGAAAAAGGTCAAGCGTAGTCACTCAACTTTTTAGCCTTTCAAGCGGAAGCAGTCCCTTTACTTTACAGTGCAGCTAGTAGGAGCCTCCTTCACATATGCTCTTGATCTTCTAAAAAGATTTGGTTTGAATGACTGCAAACCTGCACCTACCCCTATGGTTCTTGGACAGCAATTATCACAAAAAGATAGTAACCCTGTCAAACATCCAGAGAAGTATAGAAGTCTTGTGGGAGCACATCAATATCTCACTTTTACACGCCCAGATATAACATTTGCTGTAAACCAAGTATGTCAATTCATGCATGATCCTCGTGAGTTACATATTCAAGCTGCCAAGAGAATCCTTCGTTATGTGAAAGGAACATTAGCAGATGGGCTTTTTTTTTTTCCCTACTGTCAAAAGGCAACCTAATCTAGTTGCTTACTCAGATGCTAACTGGGGCGGAGATCCTGATTCAAGGAGATCAATTTCAGGTTTTTGTGTCTTCTTTGCTGGTTCACTTATCTTATGGAGTAGCAAGAAACAAAGAACAGTTTCTCGATCAAGCGCAAAGGAAAAATATCGTGCAATGTCGGATGCAACAGCAGAAAGAACTTGGTATCGTCACCTTCTCTCTGAGCTGGGTATAAAGCCTAATGGTCTAACTCTACTTTGTGATAACCAGAGTGCTATAAAGCTGGCTTCAAATCCACTCTTTCATGCACGAAGCAAACACATTGAATTGGATTGTCACTTTGTGCGAAAAAAGGTAGAAGATTCGCTAAATTGTTGAACCACAGAGAGAAGATTCTTAGCCACTTGACGAAAAGGAGTCGACTCAAAAGTATTATGACCATCCATGACTGAAAGAAGAGAAATTAAGCCAACCCGCGAGAAGAAGCAAGCTTGTCTCTTGAATTGCTCTTTTGAGTCGACTCTTCACTCAGGGGTAGCGGTGAATAGGAACTCTGCTTTCTTCTCGAACGGATATAGTCAGTGTGCCACGAGTGCTCCCTCCCTCTTTATTCTCACCCGGCCTTCAATGCTTTGAAAGGAAAGGGGGTGAACGCGGTCTTGATGCGGAGAAAGTAGGATGTCCAATCTCGTGCTTAAAGGGGTTCGCAGTACTTGCTTTATGCCTTTCCTTCTGACTTTACTGAGCGAGGAAGGGAATCGCTACTTCGGATGCGAGCAAGGAAGCGCTAGCCTATACCTATACGACTGCGACTCTTATTGATATTGATGAATGCGGGCTAAGGACGTTGATACCTGAGCCCTCTTCAAGTCTTGTTTTCATGCCCACCTGTCGAGATGCCAAAGAAGAAGGAAGATTGACCACCCAGACTCTAACGATTCAGTGGTAAACCCCCTTAGATGCTTTTCATACTGAGGTCGAGGTTGTGGGCTCCCCTGTGTGTGGTCAAATGGTTTGTGACGGTCTTCTGGAGCTGGCAATGTCAACGCTCGGGGGATTGAACCGTCTTTGAGCCTAAATCTTCTATTTGAACTCATTTTCCTTAATGTCAATCGAAAACAACTTCTTTATTATATTTATGCTGATGCTCCTCTCATTCCTTTCCTGCTTGAATCAACTATCTCTTAGAGCAAAGAGGTATTTTAGCTCGTTCGTCTTCTTTTCGTTCTTAGTTCCTCGACTTTTTGGTGCAATAAACCTAACCAACCCACCCCTTAAGCTAAGAGGAAGTTTCTAGACTGACTTACTAAGGCTTTCAGTAAAGCTAGTTGCTAAGAGTAGTACTTTGCTAGGCAGCACACTCCTACATTAGCGCACTCTCTCTTGCATTTCTGAAAAAATAGGCTAGGCTCCTGCCTTAAGAAGAGTTATTCGTATGTGAGTCAGTTTTCCATACCTAATTCTCTCACATGATCGAGACTCTCCTATCTCCCCATTTCTCTGGTCACATATTATATATAGTAGAAAGAACCAAGAAGTGGGTTGGGGTAGGATAGACTTTCTGATGCAAATACCTTAGATCTAGCTATGCTTGCTGACCTGTGCTACCTATTCTATTCTTGACACATTAGGGTAGGAATAATAGTAAGCTGAGCTGCCTATCTCGCAGTGAGCGCTACCTAAGCACTGTTGAAGGCACTCAGAGAAGAGTGGAAAGAGTCCTAAGAGGGCTTCTCACTAAGACTTTCGACTCACTGCCAAAAGCTCCTTCTTGTGCGCTAACGCTGGAAGGGATGGTTTTGGGTGGGGGAGAGATCACTGGAAGACTTAGTCGTTTAGATAGAGATAACATTTCTATAATAAAAAATATGGAACTCAGTACCCCCAGGCGTTCGCTAAATGCATTTCGCTTACAGTCACTAGGAAGGGGTTCTAGTAACGAAAGATTCCTTCCATAGATAGGCCACATTTCTCATATTCATTTCAGTGCTTTTGGTCTACCGTTTTGGAAAGCAGGGGCAAGTCAGGCATCATGCTTTCCTGGGGAGATCGTTTCAATTTACATAATAGTTAAGCTTCGTGCTTGCTGTGAAAGTGATCTTCGTAATCAAGAGATGGGGCGTTCTCTCTCCCTACTTAACTAACAAGCAATGGGGACAAAGGCCTCGAATCCTGTCTTTGACGGCGATCCTCGAATCCTGTCTTTGACGGCGATCATAGCGTGTCACGCTGGGAAACTGATCGAATGTTTTCTGTCTCAATGTCAGTGTGAAAGTCCTAATATCTTTACGAGGTCGAAATAGCATCACAGAAAGAGCAGCCAGAACCTACTCCCAGTTGGCCAGCATCAAAGCATTCAAATGAAGAAGGAGTCCCCGTCCAACGGAGCACTAAGAAGCAAGGGACACATGGACAAGAAATGGGTAAGGGGAAAATGAACTCATCGGTTAATAACCCAGTGTTTGGGACCAGAAGGAAGGCATGGAACTCGAACTAGTGATTCCCTTGCGATCTTGTCTTCCTACTATAGAAGGATCAGAGCCAGAAGTCCCTATAAAAGAAAAAAGTCCTAGGTGAATTTTTAGTTTTATTTGAAGAGTCTTACCCCTACGGAATGAAAGAAAGTTTTATTCCGTAGGGGATAGTATCTGCATTTGCGTCTACTGAATACTATATTTCACATTGGGACGGCTATAGTCAATAGAGCCACTACCACTAGCTCAGGATTCTGCTTAACGCGCCCTGCCTTCGTTTGAAATCCAAGCTGCTTAGGTCAACCAAGAGGACATCTGGAGGGAGTTCGAGCAGCAGAGCTGGTCTTTTGATTTGACTCCAACGGGCAAAAGACTAGGAGCAGAGACTCTCACGGACACGGCATATGAAAGCACTTTGAATGTCTTCTTCTAGCTAAAGAGATGAGATCCCTGCGCCTGACTAAGCTAAGCTAAGAAGAGAAACTTGTTTGTTTAGGATCCCACATCGATTGGTTTCAAACGCGAAATAGCACCTTTTCGAGGCCCCTTTGGCAAAGGATCTAGAGGTACCTGAAGTGAAGAGGATTCGCGAGCACTTAGATGAAGACTCTCGGATAGGGCAGGAAATGGCACGTTTAGGCCTCAGAATTAGGAGTATCCTAGTCCGGCGCGCAGCGTCTATTTTTTTTAGATGGGATGTCAGGAAACATAGTGTTTTAAAAAAAGGGATTTCCACTTCGAAACCGCTACGCCCCTCAAGATCAAGAGGAGTAACTTTCACATGGATCGAGGGATAAAAACCTCTGAGCAATCATTTTCCCCTATTAGTCTACTTGCTTTATTTGCGAATTACTCTATTTTCGGTTAGGTACAACTATGCCTGCCCAGTTATAACTCTTTCGCCATAAGGAATAGAAGGCTGACCAATCCCCGCTGGACCGGAAAAGCCACAGGTTCTATGTCGCACACTCCCGATTTGAGAAGTACAGGCAGCCCAGGCAAGATACATAATGGAGTTAATCAAGCCCGATTGTCCATGCTACCAGACCTGAGCGTTGACTGGGAATGTCCAATTGGCAGAGATATTCTAGACCCAAAAGGTGTTCCAATCATCGTTATGAAATGAAGTGCGACAAGTCTATCCTATGGCTGCAGGCGGATGCTAGGGCGCCGTTACTGCTCTCGTAGTCGTAGCCGCTCTTCCTACATTGATAGACCTCTTATCTATGGAATAAGTTAAAAACATCTATTTATTTAATGAAAATCCTGCGCTTGCAATGCAAAGGCAGAGACCTAAAGAATTGTCATTCTATTCCCTTCGACATGGGCCATGAGAACGAAATTAGATTAGTGCCACTTCCCGCAGCAATAGCAGTAGTGGAGAAAAGAAGGTGTAGTCGGAATGTCTTGGCAAGAATAGGTTTTGCAAGAATCCACTGTTTAGCGGGATAAACCCTGTAGGACTTCTTCCTTTCCTCTTGTCGGAAGAAGTAGGAATCTATCTAGACTTTAATGACAAGAATCGGAGGAAAGATGCATAGTTTTGAATAAATAGGAATAGAACAAGCAACGCATTTTTTCTTTCATATGTAGATTGTCACTTCCCCTCATTAAGCTAGCTAGCGGTAGCGCAAGTGTCAGAAAGGAAAAAATGGATGAATGCATTCCGAGATCGAATTAGTGATCCACCCCGTACATCTGATAACATTGTATACAAGGAATGTGACCTATCTGATAGAGAGACTTCTTCGGTAGCTTAGTCAGAAAGAGACCAAACACAGAAGTAATTTCATCATAGTTACGTTGCCCGGTCATTCGCAGAACTTCGTTACCTTATTGTTCGCTATATCAGAGAAAGACATAGAATAGAGTAATTGACTCAACTCCCACAGGTGTAGCATCCAATTGAGGAGCTTTATCCGTTGACTCACACTAATGAATAATGAACTGTGGAATACCGGGATGTGGAATTCACTCATTTATCTTTTTGCTCTTCCTACTTATGTTACGTCATGCAGACATCTAAATTTTAAGTTTTTGTGACAAAATTTTTCGTTTGTTTAAATTTAAATGGGTGAAAGAGATTCAAAAAATGAAAGATTCTGGCTTGGGAGGATGTCTGTACGCCTAAAGGGAGGATTAGGCATTCGTCAAATGAATCAAGTGAATGAGGCCCTGCTCGACAAAACCGCTTGGAGAGACTCTGTATCGACTGAATCGTATTGGGCGAAAATATGCTCATCAAAGTACAGGCATAACAACCAGGACAGATCGTGTATTAATCTACTATAACTATAGGATAGAGTCCAAGGAACCTAAAAAACTCGAAGAAGAGCGACAAGTTCTCGAACAAACAGCGGGAGAAGCAGACTGAGCCTGTTACATTGATAAAAGGCAGTCCTATGATCACCATCTTCAAAAATAAAAAGGACACAAGCTTCCTACGACCAGTAAGCTCAGCACGAGTCATCATAGATCGACCTACTGAGGCAATGACCATGCACCTAAAGCCACTTTACATAAAAGTGCATATTGAAGGAGTCCCCGTGTCAGGAGTCTTGGTCGATGGAGGGGCTGCGCTTCTTTGTTCGCTAGGCTTTCGCGCTAGTCATGAATCTTTAGCTTGGTTCCCGGCTTTGAATTCGCGATAAAGCTTAGCTTAGCCCCGTCTGCGGTTGACAACTTAAACCCCTTTGCCCATATTGTATTGGCCTTCACTCAAAACGATCGGTTCGAGTCTGCTGCTGCAATTGGCAATTAATTGGATAAGCGGTGGCCTTCTTTTCTTTTCAAAACTAATACCACCTCTTTTATTTTAAGAAATATCCTAAGAGAAGAAAGGCATTCTATCCCCTTTGTGTCTTTCTTCTAGGCGGAGCTCCCGCCGCCTTGGTCTTGATCAGGGAATCACACGCTTCTTCTCCCCCTTTCTTGGCGGCTGATTCCTAGTGTGACATGGATCTTCCTTATATCTCAGAGGTTGCGTATATAGAAGATGGAGTCTAACCCCTGGGTTTGTTGCGCATGATGGAGTAATCTCTTCGTTTAATCATGAGGTCACATGGACTTTCTCTGGGATTGATTGATTCCCGTTGTGGATTGCTGCGCAGCTAACTACCGACCCCGAAATTTCATATAGAAAGAAAAATCTCGTATATGATCGATCGCGAGTTCGAGTTCGGTCATCCTGGATTCGTGTACTTAACCGACCTTCTCCAGCAAGCGTATCAAAAAGCAAGCAAGTAAGTTAAGTGGAGAGTAAAATGCCAACGTTAGACTTGAAATAGTACTTACAGCGGATCTGTGGTCACTTATTGGCTCAGCTCAGTCAAGTACGTACCG